ACTAGTATTTTTATCTACCTCTATCTCTTAAAAATTTTTTTAATTGAAACTTAAGTTTTAAAAATCTAGTTATCTTTTCAAGTCTAGTTAAAATAAATAAATATTTTTTTTATGATTAATTTCTTAAAGAGTTTTTCAATGAATCAGTTACGCGAATTCTGAATCCTGAGATGGTGCAGATGCCAAAGACGATGAATTGCGTTCTTTTTCTCTATTTTTGTTCATACCACCTATAATGATTGATAATTAACAAATTTTCAATTGAATTCTTTGATTCTTGTAACTAGTATTTTTATCTACCTCTATCTCTTAAAAATTTTTTTAATTGAAACTTAGGGAAGTACTTTAGAAATATATGTATAAAAAAACATATTTTATTGAGTCCCTTCATGCCTACTATAACTAGTTATTTCGGTTTTCTACTAGCAGCTTTAACTATAACCTCGGTTCTGTTTATTGGTCTAAGCAAAATACGACTTATTTGAAATTAATTGAATGAATATTTTTTTATAAAAAGGAGTTCTGTGGATTTCATATATTCGATAGTTCCCTACCGGGTTATTTAGTCATTGAGATTCATCGGCAATACAGATTAAGAGCTAGGAATAGCTAGTACCTCTCTTTTCTTCCTTTAAAAAATTTAAATAAAATAAAATTGAAATGATTGAAGTTTTTTTATTTGGAATCGTCTTAGGTCTAATTCCTATTACTTTGGCTGGATTATTCGTAACTGCTTATTTACAATACAGGCGTGGTGATCAGTTGGACTTTTGATTAATTAACATCTCTTTTTTTACTGACCTCCTTCTTGCTTTCATATGCGGGAGGTCTAATTCAGATTGCTGCTAAATTATTTGCGAACAGTGGAATTTTGACACAATCTAATAAACCAGAATGAAATCACGCTCTGTAGGATTTGAACCTACGACATTGGGTTTTGGAGACCCACGTTCTACCGAACTGAACTAAGAGCGCTTTTCTTGTTTTTTTTTCTAAAAAACGAAAAGGCTATAAACTATAAAGAGGACATTCTTTAACCCGAATAGCTTTTGTACGTATATACTATATCATAGTATATCATAAATTTCAGAATTATATGTATGTCCAATTTTATTTAAAAAAGATAGATCTAAAATAGATCCCTCGTTACTGCTCAGAAGAGCAGTAATAGGTAGGGATGACAGGATTTGAACCCGTGACATTTTGTACCCAAAACAAACGCGCTACCAAGCTGCGCTACATCCCTTTCAATTGGTTTACAGTGTCATTGTAGAGAATTCCTGCCTTGTTTTCCACATCCTTCTTTTTTTTTATTGGTATATCAAATTAATTTCTTATTTTTTTGTCTCATATCAGATAACAAACATATAATTAAAATTTTACTTTTTTTACGAAAATTCTATCAATTGAAATTTTATATAAAAGGCGTTTCCATTTGAAAAAGGAATCTATAAGATCGTTCTAGTAGACAATATTTCAATTCTAATTTTTAAAATGGGGGGTTACGTATACAAGAACTTCGCAACTACATGTACATCTGTAATTATATATATTACTATATATAATGTAATACAATAAAGAAGAAAGAAGGAGGATTTCAAATGCGAGATCTAAAAACATATCTTTCCGTAGCGCCGGTACTAAGTACTCTATGGTTCGTTTCATTAGCAGGTTTATTAATAGAGATTAATCGTTTATTTCCAGATGCATTAACATTTCCCTTTTTTTAATTATAGTTATTAACATCAGAAGGGGTGAAAAATTTTAGAGATACAATCAACGATCTGGGACTAATAATCCCCCCCCACCTTTTTTTTATAATTTTTTTTTAGAATCAATTAGAAAAAGGTGGGTTCAGGATTTATTAATAGAACGAAAAAAGGGTGTTGCTAGGGAAATAGTATCCTACGAGATACTTAAAAAAATACTGTACAAAGATTTTAAATATAGTTTTCAAAAAATCCTTGTATTGCTTATTATTTTATTTTTTTTTTTTACTAAATAATATAATATTCATTGCAACAAAATATTTCCGAATTTTTTTTTAGTTAACAGCTTCTATTTTTTTGGGTCTTGTTCTTTCTGGATCCTAAAATTAAAATAGAAGATTGGGGTGAATCATAAATCCAAAGGAGGTTTCATGGCCAAGGGTAAAGATGTTCGAGTAACAATTATTTTGGAATGTACCTGTTGTGTTCGAAATGATATTAAGAAAGAATCGGCGGGAATTTCCAGATATATTACTCAAAAGAATCGGCATAACACCCCTAGTCGATTGGAATTGAGAAAATTCTGTCCTTTTTGTTATAAACATACAATTCACGGGGAAATAAAGAAATAGATAAAATTGAGTGCTTGTATGTCAACTGTTATTTTAAGAACAGGAATAATGATAGTATCTATATATATTACATAAATAAATAAACAAATAAATCAATAGAAATAAATCTAATCCTATATTCTAAATTCTATATAGAAACTCTATCCTATAATAGAATAGAATATAAATCGTTTTTATTTTGATCCGATCAAAATAGGATTTTAGAGATAAGGAATAAAAAAATTATGAATAAATCTAAGCGACTTTTTACTAAATCCAAGCGATCTTTTCGTAGGCGTTTGCCCCCGATCCAATCGGGGGATCGAATAGATTATAGAAACATGAGTTTAATTAGTCGATTTATTAGTGAACAAGGAAAAATATTATCTAGACGGGTGAATAGAGTGACTTTAAAACAACAACGATTAATTACTATTGCTATAAAACAAGCTCGTATTTTATCTTTGTTACCTTTTCTTAATAATCAGAAACAATTTGAAAGAAGTGAGTCGACCCCTAGAACTACTAGCCTTAGAATCAGAAAAAAATAGACTTATTCTTCAATTGAATAACAATTCCAATGTGAAGGAATTAAAAAAGAGATTAATTTTTTGTTCGAAAAATCCAATCAAGAATCAAAATTTGATTGTTACGTCTGTGTCTGTCATAAAAAAAAAAAAAAAAAGAATCGTCAAAATAAAAAGAAAAACTCTTTTTTTAGCGACTATATACCCTCGTTTTGTTTTTTTATAATACTAATTTCTACTCTACCTTCCCGAACTCATTCTCCTTATAACTTTATTTCCAATATTTTAGTGGGTTTCCTCCAACCCCCTTATTTTTTGATCTCATTCGAAATCGTATAAAGACAACTCCTATTTAATAGAGCTATTTGTGCAAGTATTTTCCGATTAAGAAGTAATTGCTTCTTGTACAGATTGTGTATGAATCGGTTATAACTATAGAATACCCCCGTTTCGTGAATTACGGCATTTATTCGAGTGATCCATAAACGACGAAAATCTCTTTTTCTTTTACCCCTATCCCGATGAGCCGAAACTAAAGCTCTTATTCTCTGTTGAGTCATAGTTCGTGTAAGTCGTGAATGAGCCCCTCGAAAACTTGATGCAAATAAACGAAGTTTTGTTCTGCGCCTCCGAGCTATATATCCGCGTTTAATTCTAGTCATTGAATAAATCAAACTTTGATGAATAACTAATTATTTTTTTAGTTATTCTTTTCCCCTTTACTAGTCTATTAATAACCACACGAATTATTCCAATGTATAAAAAAAAATTCCAATGGCTTTTGCTACTCTAACCTTCCCCACCACTATTTTTTGCTAGGTATTTTCCTTTGCTTTGAAAGGAGAAATTGCCTTGATACTTAATATAAAAAATATAATAACTACAAAAAGTAGTAAATATAAATGGATAAATAGTGGGTTCCATCGTTTCTATGGTTACTTCTAAAACGGTGAGGTCCTCTCTATACACCGGAGCTCCTTCTTTTAATTAATCAATACTATTGGTAACTTGTACAATTCACATTCTTTGGCTCTACCCCATGAATATTCCAGTAATAGGTCTTTCACAATGAGATCCACTTTATACAGTAACGGTATTTCATTTTTAAAATTTGATTTGGTCATTTACCCTGTTAGTCCGTTCTTTTCTTTCAAGAGTGGAATCTTTTTAATAAAAAATGTAATTTCCCCCGCTTAATGGATAACCATTTGTTATCATTGGGGGTTTTCTAAAAAATGGAGTTGATTGGATTTGCACCAATGTAAACCATAAGTTTCAGACACAATAGAAGATATGAGCGATCTATCTTTTTTAAATAATGAATCGAGTTCCTACATTATATTTTATTCAAAGGTACTGATCCTTGATATTTAAAAAAGAATTTCCTTTTTGTGTCTCAGTCTCAGTCTATGATCTAAACGAGTCGCACATACACCCGAGTACATGTTCCTCGTCGCTGAGGGCATCCCCGAAGCGCTGGGGATTTCGTGACATTTCGGATTGGCTGTCTTGTATTTCTAATAAGTTGTTTAATGGTTGGCATACGGAATCATATAAATAATGAATGGGCTGGTTTAGATTGGTTCTAACCGGCTAATTCTGAATTACTTCTCTTCAAGATTCTCTTCAATATAAAAAAAATATATATTGAAGAGAATATGAAACTACACCTTTAATCTAAAAAGATATAAAATTATAAATTGTAGATTTGTATGAAATCGCTCCTATTTTTTATTGAACCGCTACAAGATCAACAATTCCATGAGCTTGGGCTTCTGTTGCTGACATAAAAACATCCCTTTCCATGTCTTCGGATACAACCCATATAGGTTTGCCCGTTCTTTGTACATAAACCCTTGTGATGGTTTCGCGAAGTTTTAGTAGTTCTTCCGCTTCCAAGATAAATTCTCCCGTTTGTGCCTCATAAAACGAACTAGCGGGTTGATGGATCATTACCCTGATGATATAATAGAAAAGGTTCTTCTATTTCGCAGAATGAGGCGAGATAACCAAAAAAGCAGAGAAAATTTAAAAACCGTACAGGCTTTTTTTGTGCATTGCATACGGCTCCACTATGGAATTTACGTTTTTTTGACCCTTTCTTTTCGGCGAACGAAAACAAAATATAGGTTGTATTATACGCAGATCCAGAAATGATCCAATTACCATCCTTCTTTTTTGTAGGAGTTAAAAAAATACTATGATGGTTCCGTTGCTTTATATATCATTTTTTTGATTCGTCTATGATTCAGCAATCCCAAAGTGTCTTTTTTAATATAAATTTTGTAAATAAGCTTCTGGTGTGAAAACAAAGTTTGTGACGCTGAGATGTGCCCGAATAGGTAAGATATCATTTGAAATACCCCTTCCTTATCTCATACTACTCTTTCAATATATAATCTAAAAATTTTTTTAATCTCAAAAATTTCATATCGAATTCGAAGTGCCATGCTATTATTACTTAACTAATTCATATTTCCGGTGGCGAAGGCATAGTATTTTTTCTCTAAAATAAAAAAACTCATTGGCGCCAAGCGTGAGGGAATGCTATACGTTTGGTAATTGCCCCTCCGACTAGGATAAAGGATGCTATTGAAGCGGCCAATCCCATGCATATTGTCTGTACATCGGGTCGCACAAATTGCATAGTATCATAAATAGCCATTCCAGATATTACCCATCCGCCAGGAGAGTTTATAAACAAATAAAGATCTTTGGTATCCTTTTCTATACTGAGATATATCATAAGACTAATAAGTTGATTCGAGATTTCGGTATCAACTTCTTGGCCTAAAAAAAATAATCTTTCTCGATAAAGTCGGTTGATTAGGATAAAATTTTATTCCTTAGGAGCCGTACAAGCACCTTTTGATGCATACGGTTCAATAAAAATTGTGAAAAAATCAATGTGTCGATTCCAACCCCCTTTTTTCATAGAAGGCTTTTCTTTGTAACTTTTAAGGTAAGGGCTTGCTCCCTTTTTAATTTAAAAGTAAAAGAAAAAAATACGTTTTTGCCCCTTTTATTAGATATTATAATCCTATAATAAAATAATAAAACGATTGATTAAGCCTATCAGACTAACTTGATTCATTGATATTTTTTTTTCATCGAGATTCAGTTGAAATGGCGATGGTTTTTTCTTGTTCCTGAACGGGCTTCTTCCTTTTTTTATTCCATTTTTTAGGTTTATGCTCTACCCCGAGTAAAAGTAAAAATTTGCCCGATTTTTATTTGCACATATAGGACAAATGAACCAAATACCGCGTCTTTTTTTTTACTACTCCTTCTTTTTTTTTTCAATTCATTTCTTTCACATGTCTTCTGTCAAATAGTCACCAAATTTTGAATTATATTATTTGATTTGATCAACAGTTTTAGATCACCCTGTTTAAATTTTTTGTATTTTTTAATATAAATTTTTATCATAATTTTGCATATCATAAACAAGTAGTAATTATAAAAATATTATATATTAATTATCAATTGGGTTTTTGCTAAACGGAGCCTGGATACTTCATTTTATTAGTCCGATCACGTAAACCATAAAAAATTTTGATAATCTAATATCAATCTAAATACTCCCTGCATTTAATTCCACTTTATTTTTTGCGCTTCGCGTTACAAATTTTTGATAATTAAATCAATCTTTTTGGGCGAAACAGAGGATATCTCGATCGAGGGAGAAAATGGGAAAATCCCATATAGCCCAATATATCTGACAAGTCGCACTATATGTCAACCCAAGATGTATCTCCTTCTCCAGGACTTCGAAAAGGTACTTTTGGAACGCCAATAGGCATGAAATGAAAAAAAAAGAGAATGAAGTTCTCTATTTCACTTTGATGTGGAAACGTAAGACTGGGGTTTCATTTTTTAATAATATTATCCTTTTTTACTACTTTATTAATCATATTTAAATGAATCATATTTAATACATAAGTTGAATAAGCTAAAATAAAATATAAAATAAAAGTAAAGTAAGAGAGAATGAATAAAAATAAAGTCAATTTTTTACGAATGGGCTTCTGAATGATGAACAACAATAGCTATCTTGGTTCATATAAAATAGGATTCACCCCCATTGCGTATTGGTACTTATCGGATATAGAATAGATCCGCTTCCCTTTTTTCCTATGAATCGAATTGTTCCATTATTACTAACAGAATAGAACAAATATTAATCCTTTCTCCGAAATAATTACCTAAAAAGGGGGGTCCGTAGCTTAGTTTTTCCAATGCAATAAAGTTACATAGTGTCTATTTTTCGTTGATAAAGGGGTATTTCCATGGGTTTGCCTTGGTATCGTGTTCATACTGTTGTATTGAATGATCCCGGTCGTTTGCTTTCTGTTCATATAATGCATACCGCTCTGGTTGCTGGTTGGGCCGGTTCGATGGCTCTATATGAATTAGCTGTTTTTGATCCCTCCGACCCTGTTCTTGATCCAATGTGGAGACAAGGTATGTTCGTTATACCTTTCATGACTCGTTTAGGAATAACCAACTCATGGGGCGGTTGGAATATTACAGGAGGGACTATAACGAACCCGGGTCTTTGGAGTTACGAAGGGGTAGCCGCAGCACATATCGTGTTTTCTGGCTTATGCTTCTTGGCAGCTATTTGGCATTGGGTATATTGGGATCTAGAAATTTTTTGTGATGAACGTACAGGAAAACCTTCTTTGGATTTGCCTAAGATTTTTGGAATTCATTTATTTCTTTCAGGAGTGGCTTGCTTTGGTTTTGGCGCATTTCATGTAACAGGATTATTTGGTCCTGGAATATGGGTATCCGACCCTTATGGACTAACCGGAAAGGTCCAACCCGTAAATCCGGCGTGGGGCGTGGAGGGTTTTGACCCTTTTGTTCCGGGAGGGATAGCCTCTCATCATATTGCAGCAGGGACGTTGGGTATATTAGCGGGCTTATTCCATCTTAGTGTGCGTCCGCCTCAACGTCTATACAAAGGATTACGTATGGGTAATATTGAAACCGTCCTTTCCAGTAGTATTGCTGCTGTCTTTTTTGCAGCTTTTGTTGTTGCTGGAACTATGTGGTATGGTTCTGCAACTACTCCCATCGAATTATTTGGTCCTACTCGTTATCAATGGGATCAGGGATACTTTCAACAAGAAATATATCGAAGAGTTAGTGCTGGACTAGCTGAAAATCAAAGTTTATCAGAAGCTTGGGCTAAAATTCCTGAAAAATTAGCTTTTTATGATTATATTGGTAATAATCCAGCAAAAGGGGGGTTATTCCGAGCGGGTTCAATGGATAATGGGGATGGAATAGCTGTTGGATGGCTAGGACACCCCGTCTTTAGAAATAAAGAAGGGCGTGAACTTTTTGTACGCCGTATGCCTACTTTTTTTGAAACATTTCCGGTTGTTTTGGTAGACGGAGACGGAATTGTTAGAGCCGACGTCCCATTTAGAAGGGCAGAGTCTAAATATAGTGTCGAACAAGTAGGTGTAACTGTTGAGTTTTATGGTGGTGAACTCAATGGAGTTAGTTATAGTGATCCCGCAACTGTGAAAAAATATGCTAGACGGGCTCAATTGGGTGAGATTTTTGAATTAGATCGTGCTACTTTGAAATCCGATGGTGTTTTTCGTAGCAGTCCAAGAGGTTGGTTTACTTTTGGGCATGCTTCGTTTGCTCTACTTTTCTTCTTTGGACACATTTGGCATGGTTCTAGAACCCTTTTCAGAGATGTTTTTGCTGGTATTGATCCAGATTTGGATGCTCAAGTAGAGTTTGGGGCATTCCAAAAACTTGGAGATCCAACTACAAAAAGACAAACAGTTTGATGCAACATTGTTTTTTTTCTTATAGTTTCTGTTTGCGATTTAATTTAAATTTAATAGGTAGGGTACTGTAGAAATCTTGATTTAAATCGCTGCCGTTTCTTTGACTCTTTCTTTATCCGTAGGGATACTCCCAAGTAAACAAAACAGGTATGAAAGCTATAATTGTAAACCACGATCAAATTTATGGAAGCATTGGTTTATACATTTCTCTTAGTATCTACTTTAGGGATAATTTTTTTCGCTATTTTTTTTCGGGAACCACCTAAAATTTCAACTAAAAAATGAAATAATTTTTCATTATCTTCATTGACGTAATCAGCCTCCAAATATTTGGAGGCTGATTACGTCAACTAGTCCCCGTGTTCCTCGAATGGATCTCTTAATTGTTGAGAGGGTTGCCCAAAGGCAGTATATAGAGCATACCCAGTAAAACTTACAAGTAACCCAGATATAAAGATGGCGACTAGGGTTGCTGTTTCCATTATTATAGAATTGAAAGACCACAATGGATCTATGATAAGATCGTTTATTTACAACGGAATGGTATACAAAGTCAACAGATCGTAATGAATACAAAATAAGATTTATGGCTACACAAACTGTTGAAGATAGTTCTAGATCTGGTCCAAGAAGCACTACTGTAGGGAAGTTATTGAAACCATTGAATTCCGAATATGGTAAAGTAGCTCCTGGATGGGGAACGACCCCTTTGATGGGTGTTGCAATGGCTCTATTTGCGGTATTCCTATCTATTATTTTGGAGATTTATAATTCTTCTGTTCTACTGGATGGAATTTCAGTGAATTAGACTGAGAAGAATCTTGAAGTCCTAGCTTTTAGTTCGATATAAAAAAAGTAAATTATGTAGGTCTAAAAATTTTAGCCTATTCTCCTTTGGTAGTTCGACCGCGAAATTTTTTTCTGCATTGTATATTTCCGGAATATGAGTGTGTGACTTGTTAGAATTGACCCTATGGATAGTACAGAGAATGGGGTCTGTCATCTTTATCAAGATGGTTTTACTTCGTCGGATATTCATTCGAGTATCTGGAGCACGAAATAGATCAAATAGATCACAAAGCATTCGAACTATGATTCATACTTAATACTCAGACCTCGTAGCCGGACTTCTTTCCGTTCTATCTTATAAACTTTAATAAATCAAAATATTTTTCTACTTTTAAACTCTTATTTAGATCAAAGGACAAGCGCTTATTTGTATTTTTTTGATTGAATAAGTTATGATCCAACGGTTCTCACTCAGTGAACTTTGGACTTTGAAAGTTTCATTGAATTATCGTGGTTCGCGTATGAATCTGAGGTTTCAATTGATTAGT